GGCGTAAACGAAAAAAAAACATTTACGGTGTATGGAAAAGGGGAGTTATAGCAAATTCGAATTCAAAGAAAAAAAAATTCGATCCATAACATCTATGTCAGCTTTTCTGCCTGAATGCATCCAAAATGACTCGCTTTCTAGATGATCCCTCTAGAAGAGGGGGATTCTAACAAGTCCTTCTAGTTACTTCGTTCCCTATTTCTACTCGCGACAATCCTGAGGAAAAGAATTTTCTTTCTACCGAGCTGAAACAATATGTCGACGGCTCTAGTAAACTAAAGTCATCGTTTAATAGCTATTTGGCTTCAATCTCCTCCTTTACAAAAAAGGATTGAAGATCTAGTTACGATTAGAAATACACTTTTCTATCTTCATCCATGGATCTTTTACTTACTTATACTCATTCAATTGTAAGGGTTGATTCAACTTACAAAAAAAAATTATGCGTCGCGATTCCATAATCCGAAATCCGATGAGTTTTTTTATTCCATTAGAAATGGAATTTTGGATACAAATCACGAGAATGTATATTCCTCCTCAAACGTTGATCGAGGGGTAAAGGATGAAACCCTTTTCAGAAATAAAGTTTTTTGATCGGAATATGAATCAAACCGAAAGACCCCCTAACTATTTCAGTTGTTAATAGAACGAGTCACACTTTTACCACTAAACTATACCCGCTACAATATTATTATTGTATACAAATGGACCATTTGTCGAACAAGGGAGTGAGACGTAATCAAGATAGGATCAGAATCATGAAAATTGGAGTAAGTCCTGACGTGTTCCGAGGGGAGGACTTAATAAAAATCGTTACTCACAGTCCCGGCCTGAAAGAGTGATTGAAGTCGGAACATCAAAACAAAATGAGTTGCGCTCTGCAAGAATCCATAGTTCTATTTTTTTTTTGAACTCCCCCATCAATTCTTTCAAGCAAAGAAAAGAAAGGATTTTTTCAAAAAAAAAAAAGAGTGAGAGTTTGAATCTGATCTTTTTTCGAAGTGACTCCCTTCCCTATTCATTCAACTTCCAGATCTTATCTTATGAATTCGGATCAATTCGATCTAGTGAAAAATAATAGTATTCATTTTGTTTGTGGACTCAAGTACTCAAACAAAGCTTGTCTTTTGAGGAAATAAATGAGTTCTATTAGAATAGAAATAAAAAAAAATGCGTGTGTTTTTTGTTCTAGTAAGTAAATCGATAAAAAGAAAAACAAAGCAAAGAATAAAATGAAACTCCTGTCATAGGAATGGAAATAGCCCCTGTTATTGTTGGGGATGCTTCAATAACAGGTATTCTCGTTTTCAAATCAGATAAATATCATTTGATCCATGATTCATTGGAGCAAAACAAGGAATGGCCCGGCTAGGTACTGGCCAGGCCGGGGGAAGAAAAGAACCTTTCGTACGAAATTTAAGAAGTACTCTTTCTATTGGGGATATCTGTTTCGAATCGTTATCTAAATGGAATTGCTGATATACTTCGTATATATATTATAGAATAAGGAGAAAGAAAGACTTTTCTCAATCTTTACTTCACGCGTCACATATGAATTTTCCTTTTGAAATTAGGAGAGATGGCTGAGTGGACTAAAGCGACGGATTGCTAATCCGTTGTACGAGTTATTCGTACCGAGGGTTCGAATCCCTCTCTCCCCGTTCCCTCTGATCACTTGAGATTGATCTTTCGAATTCGAAAAACAAATCTCGAACCCTTGTTATCTATAATTAAATGTATGGAATACAGAAAATCATAAGAAAATTCTGAAAAACAGCAAGGAAAAACCTCTGATTTTTTTTATTCCTCACGTCCAGGATTACGTCCTGGATCATTAGATAGGAATCCGAAGATGAAGAGAGAAACAAAGAATATCACTACCGTGTAAACGAAGAGTTTGAGAGTAAGCATTACACAATCTCCAAGATCATTTTATTGGGAAATAAGGGAATAGATTCTATTCTCTATTTTTGTACCACATATCCTATTTTGACACCAGGAAATGAAGTGGTTTCTAGAAAAAAAAAGAAATTTGCGGGAATTCTTTTCTTTTGTAATAAGATTTGGATTCCTTCGTTACCAAAATTTGCTTTCATATTTATACCTACAATTAGGTATTGTGGGGGGCCATACATAAGGTCTTTGCCCCGCGGGGGTCAGAATGAGGAAATGAGGTGATCCAGATTCATCGCGGCTATCAAAAAGAATTTCGATTTTGAATCGAGAGTTTATAATGTCAGACTTATATGGTCTTATCCATTGTTAGAATAGCATTTTTTTATCGAATAAATCATGAATATGAATGTTTCTAAAACAGTATTAAAGATCTCATCGAAAACTTACAGCAGCTTGCCAAACAAGGGCTAAGAGAAAAAAGAGCACAGGTATGACTGGCATAACGTCTACAATTGGATTGAAAAAAGCATAAGCCTCGGGCAATTTGGCGAAAAAAAAGCTACTCGAATGAAGAGCAGAATTAAGACAGATACAGATCAAACTTAAAATATTAAGCATAACAAACATTTCTTTCGTTCTTGGAGAGAATTTCATTATTATTGAGTTATTGATATAAGGGTAAAAATAAAGAAAGAAGAGTAAAGTAGGAAAAAAAATTCTTCTTTTTCTTTGAACTTCCCCAATCAAAAATCCTTCCATTTTCAAATGAAAATAGAAGGAATCATACTTTCATTCAATATCTTAATTGAATTATATATAATGATCAATGAATTCATTTTGATTCTACATCTACACGTGTAGGATTCTAGCAACAACCTATTCTATTCCATAGATATTGGGGCTGGAATTGACAAACAACTAATAACAATATTAGTGTTATTAGTGTCGAATAGAAATCTAAATGGGGCGTGGCCAAGTGGTAAGGCAACGGGTTTTGGTCCCGTTACTCGGAGGTTCGAATCCTTCCGTCCCAGACGGATTCTATCAGAACAAAGATTGTTCTATTGTCTATTCTTAAACAATACACTCTTTTGTTTAAGAGTGTAATGTTGGAATGTGATCCAACCTTTCATTCTGATTTCGAATGATTCTTCTCTGAATCATATCCTCCCTTTCGATTAATTCTGTTTCTGAGAAACAGAATCGAATATCAATGACATGCGAATGGAAATAAACATCTTTTTGATATGGGTAGGATAGAAACAAAGATCAAAAAATTCCAAAAAAAATTGGGTGGGCCACTCAGCGTATGCCCATCCCCCCCGCTCATATTCATATTGAAGTTAGTTAGTCATCAGAGAAAATTGATACCCCTTATCCAATTTGCGTCTCTTTAATCAATGAGATATTTTTGAAACATTTTGAGTTACTCGTTGTGATTGTGGCGACTTGTTGATGTGATTGATTTAGAGGTAAAATTCCGTCTTTCCTAGAAAGAAGTTTTCTAGGAAAGATTTCGAAATTCTTGAAACCGTTTTTGATTTATGATTGCTTACCCTATAAATCTTTGATATTCGAAGAAGCGTGAGATTTTTGAATCTATCCCATCGAGTCACTTGCGACATTTCTAGGTCATTAAAATGGTTTATTTGGTTAATGGCTCATTTTGTTATGGTATTGGTAATCTAATTAAAGACTCTTCTTTAGTTTAGTTCTTCGAGAAAGAATTGGATCTTTCATGATTGATCGTACCGATCAATTTGTTATAGATGGAAGAAATATTAAGCAATTCATTTCTTCGTGTTTATTATTACATATATATGTATGTCATATGACATAATATGGGGTGAAATTGGATTCTTGCCGATACTTCCCCATATGAATAACCTATTCATGCATATATCAAAATATAGCATGGACTACTATGTACCGATGGAGCCAATGACTATTCATGATTCCATAAGAAAATTCCATACTGGTCCCAATTTTAGAGGAATGTTATGGTAAAACTTCGTTTAAAACGATGTGGTAGAAAGCAACGTGCGACTTGAAGGACACGATCGGCTGTGGATTCTTGCATCCACCATTTTTCTATATCAATGAAGATGCTCTTGGCTCGACATAGTTTGTTCTGTGCCCACTAGGACCCCTTTTTGGGGGATTTAAATAAAATAGTACATGATGGAGCTCGAGCATCAATTCTTGATTCCTTTATTAGAGGGAAAGATCTAAGGTTAGCGCCAGTCAATAAGTTGGAACAACTTCGTAAGTATATCTTCGATATAGAAATCACAAATTCGAACAAGTTTCAAATAAAAAAAAAGTAACATTTTTCTGAATTGGTAAAACTATTTCGATCAAAAGTGTATCACAGGGGAATCCACCCTTTCTATGGTTCTTCAATAGAAAGAAATAACAAAAGGTATGTTGCTGCCATTTTAAGACGATTAAGGATCACCGAAGTAATGTCTAAACCCAATGATTCAAAGCAAAGATAAGGGATACCGGAACAAGGAAACGCCATTTTCAATTATCTCAATAACTAGATCGGAATGAGAAAGAAAAATAGATTCTAGACGAGACAAACAAAAGAGGTTAGAGACGGCTCAATAAATGTCTAAGGATTTCCCTTCGAGTTCTTTGAGAATTACATAACTTGAGTTATGAGTATGAATGATATTTCTTTTTTTTGTGTGTTCTTCCTTCCTGAAGAACACACAAAAAAAAAGGACTCAAATCCTAATCTACCTAATCTAATTGATTATTTTATGAACCATTTGTAACTTTATACATATTGAATCATTCTTTTTCGAGCCGTACGAGGGGAAAACCTCCTATACGTTTCTAGGGGGGGCATTGTTCATCTCTATCTATCCCAATGGGCCATCTATCGAATCGTTGCAATTGATGTTCGATCCCGAAGAGAAGGAAGAGATCTTCGTAAAGTAGGTTTTTACGATCCGATAAAGAACCAAACTTATTCAAATGTTCCTGCTATTCTATATTTCCTTGAAAAGGGTGCTCAACCCACAGGAACTGTTCATGATATTTCAAAGAAGGCGGAGGTATTTAAGGAACTTTGAATTAATCAAACAAAAGAAAATTTTGGAAATCAAAAAGGGGGCCACTATCTAGCTTTGTGTCATTTTTTCCCCACCATTCCCCTTTTTTGATTCTTGCTCTATTCATACCTATTCACAATTGCTCCTGCATGATCCCATATCATATAACGACAAAAAATCTCTTCTATTGACATGAGATGGATAGAAAGAAAAAAGGGGATCGAGTGAATGGAGAAAATAACTGGAAATTGATGGGATTGCCATCAATCGGATGGTTTTCATTGGGATTCTACCAATAAAAAAAGAATGAATCTTGCTTATTGTTCGTACCTCTATTGAGAACCCAATATTTTTTTCCCACTTCTTACTTATTTATTTTTATTCCCTCATCCATACTTCGTTTCTTATCTATGTAGTGCCAATTCAACACAAGTCTTTATTTTCTTTATTTAATTTGTTTTTTCAACATTCCATTTCTATTGACAATGGTATATCGATCAAATATAATTCGATCGTAGATAAATGGATCTATTTCTCCCCGTCCCATAAGTTTGTTTCTTTACTTCACTCAAATGATGGGTTCGGCGGATTTGCTGTGACACAAAAAGTATCTTCTGAATTTAATGAAAAAAAAAGATCAAAAAGAGGTCCATAAAATTTTACATCTCTCGATTGTCTATATTTATCTGATAATCGGTTGTATTTTCATCTGATCTGAACATTTTTATGTTCCAAATTCATCATCCAATTTTCTTTTAGCTTTTTTTTTGAAATTTGTTGCTAGTTCAATGTTTTATGTTTTGATGGGGTAGGGCAATCCCATCTCTTTTTTTTTATTCCGATCATATCACCATATTTATACGGGTTGCTAACTCAACGGTAGAGTACTCGGCTTTTAAGTGCGGCTATGATCTTTTACACATTTGGATGAAGCAACGGATTCGTCCATACCATTGGTAGAGTTTGTAAGACCACGACTGATCCTGAAAGGAATGAATGGAAAAAACAGCATGTCGTATCAATGGAGAACTCTGAGAATACTTCATTCTTACCTGGTCGGTACAAAATGGGGTTTTGATTCTTGGAACGGGACCAAATCAATTCACAGTTGGGTCGAGTGAATAAATGGATAGAGCCCTAATGGCTCTAATTCTAAGGAAACAAAAAGCAACGAGCTTCTGTTCATAATTCGAATAATTACCCGATCTAATTAGACGTTAAAAATATATTAGTGCCTGATCCGGGAAAGGGTTCTCCTGTGAGTGGATCATCGATTCCTTTTTTTTTCATGAATCCTGACTATTCTTTCTCCATTATGATTATGGGGTGGATACAGATGTGTAGAAGAAGCGGTATACTGAGAAATGTATTCCAAGATCAAAAGAGCGATCGGGTTGCAAAAATAAAGGGATTTCTAACCATCCCTTGTAACTATAACGAACACAAATAAATTGGATTGGATGGAAAAAGATAGGATCCGTTGATTGGACTCCCTGTCTCCTGGGTATCTATTCTTTTCTTACTATATACCTTGTTCTGACTGTATCGTACTATGTATCATTTTATAACCCAAGAAATTCCGGGTTTTAAAAAAGTCAAATTTCAAATGGACGAATTACAACGATATTTCGAAATAGATAGATCTCGGAAACAACACTTCCTATATCCGCTTCTATTTCAGGAGTATATCTACGCACTTGCTCATGATCATGGTTTAAATGAATGGATTTTTTACGAACCCATGGAAAATTTAGGTTTAGGTTATGACAATAAATCCAGTTCACTAATTGTGAAACGTTTAGTCACTCGAATGCATCAGCAGAATCATTCGATGATTTCGGTTAATGATTCCCACCAAAACCGATTCCTCGTTGGGCGCAACAAGAATTTGGATTCTCAAATAATATCAGAGGGTTTTGCAATCATTGTGGAAATTCCATTTTCGCTGCGATTAGTATCTTCCCTAGAAGAAAAAGAAATAGCAAAATCTCATAATTTACGATCTATTCATTCAATATTTCCCTTTTTGGAAGACAAATTATCACATTTAAATTATGTGTCAAATATACTAATACCCTACCCTATCCATCTGGAAATCTTGGTTAAAACCCTTCACTGCTGGATACAAGATGCTGCCTCTTTGCATTTATTGCGATTCTTTCTCCACCATTATCGGAATTTGAATAGTCTCATTACTCCAAAGAAATCCACTTCTCTTTTTTTAAAAGAGAATCAAAGATTATTCGTATTCTTATATAACTCTCATGTATATGAATGCGAATCCATATTTGTTTTTCTCCGTAAAAAATCTTCTCATTTACGATCAACATCTTATGTAGCCTTTCTTGAGCAAACACATTTCTATGGAAAAATAGAAGATCTTGTAGTAGCGCTTCGTAATGATTTTCAGAAGACCCTATGGTTGTTCAAGGACCCTTTCATACATTATGTCAGATATCAAGGGAAATCCATTCTGGCTTCAAGGGGGACTCATTTTTTGATGAAGAAATGGAAATATCACCTTGTCCATTTTTGGCAAAGT